TCAAAATTAATTCCGCGGATACATATAATTCAGAAGAATATGTGAGTGATTCATAGACAGCATCTCTTTCTTTTATCAAAGGTTCTACCAATTGATGCGTTTCCACAAATAATTGAAATTCAATTTCTTGATCTGTATCTTCAATTTTTGGAAACTTATAAAGTTCTTCTGTTAAGCCCTGATCAATGAACCTATAAAACCCTTCAAATTGTATCTGATTAAACCCAGGTATTGTAGACATTCCCTCATTTCCATCCCCGAGCATTTTTAATTTCCCATTTATCAAAAAAAAAAAATCCCATTATTGGATCATTCTTCATCGAATCATATGGATCGATCTAGCAATGATGGAATTTAGATTCTGTTTACTGAATCACATGAAATTTTACCCAACTCCATATATGGAATGTATAAAATACGTATGAACGTAGAAATAAATAGAATTTTATACTCAAATTGGAATTGGTAACAGATACAAATGGAAAGGAATTGATAAATTCCACTTAACTTAGACTTTTTGAGTTTTGTATAGAATATCAAAGCAAAAGTGATTCAATTCCTACCATTATTATGATATTACAATTCGATTGGATACCAGCAAAATAAACGGATTCGGGATTTGATCTCTTCGATGAGATAAGGACATAATAATCAGAAAGAGATAAGGACATAATAAACAGAAACAATATAAAGTTGATTTTTTTAGCACTTAACTTTTTCGCAGATTCCCGTGTTCAGGTCAACAAAAAAATAATAATTCGCAAAAAAGAGAGATATTTTTACCTATTTTTTAGTAGAATTCGTCTAATATGATTGCAGATAACTATCTAGATATAGATTTCCTCCTTTATTGCAGACAGCTCGTGTCGCGCTCTTTCAAAATTTCTATTCCAAAATTTCTATTCAATGAATTTTTCCTATAGGAATCATATACGGATAAGATATCCAATTAGATATCTGTGTAACAATTTATGTTCTGGGGTTTACATATACTCATAATTGCTGTTATAATTGAAATTGAGAAGGATTCTTTTTTATTGAAAAAAAAATCAATACTGATTTCTTATGTATCAATTTGGATTTTCTTATATCATTAAGGAAACACAATTTTAGATTCAAATCCAAGAATCGTTCATGAATTCACAGTCAATAAAAATAGTTAATGGTTCCGATTTGTCCTGCATTTTTTTTGGCTTTTGTGACTGAAAATAAAAATGTAGATTTTCAATAGAAAATAAGGTAAGGAAAGTTTTTCGATATTATGTGTTTTGAGATACTATACAATCAATCGAAGGAATGGATCCAATACATCTTGTTTTGTTTTTATTTTAGGAAAGGTATTAAGGAAAACGGGATTCAAGGTGCAAGTACAATAAAAAAAAAAAAAGAAATTTAGTAACCCCACAATCCAAGCAAAAGGGGACTATTTTCATCTATTTTGTATCGTCTTGGCGACATGGCCGAGCGGTAAGGCGGGGGACTGCAAATCCTTTTTCCCCAGTTCAAATCCGGGTGTCGCCTGATCAACAAAAGACTCGAAATACCTTATTCTGTATTCCGTTTTGCTGATAGAACTTGCCAAATTTGTCCCCAACAGAAGCAAGCGGAGAAAAAGGACTCTTGATATTTGCTTGATTCTAAGCCCTTGAAGGTTCTGTTCTCTAACGTGCTGTAAATCCTTGCGTCGAGGATTCAAGGAAAGTGAAAGTTTATAGTAGTGGAAGGGCTACCATATCAAGATTTACTGACTCCCTTCCACTATTAATGTAGTGTCTACTGACTGGGTTTTGAATTGGATCGCCATCTAATTAGTAGTTGCCGAAAGGGCGGAAGATACTTTGTATACAGTGTATACAGTACAGACTCATAAAAGTCTCTGAGTATTCGGTCATTCAATCGGTATTAGATTGAATGAATAATTGGCTTGTACTTTAATATTTATATAAATATAAAGAAAATTTTTCTTTTAGGTAACTCCTAGTCACGAATAGACTTCGATTGTTTTATAGCGACAATGGGGAGACGGTAAGGATTAGATCAAGCGGGAATAAAAAAAATAGGGGTATGTGATAGATAGCGATCCATCTTGATTCTATAGTTTTATACTTTTGACTTAATGAAGGGCAACAAAAGAAATAAAACAATAGGTCTTATTATTCCTATATGTTAGTAACATTTTTTTGATACTTCCAAGGGTATCGCTGCATATTTTGTTTTGGTTGTATCTAATTTTCTGATTCTACTAGAAATCATATAAAAACTTGTTATAATTGGATTTATTCGATTGTTTCATCAATGGTATTGGGCCAAATCAAATCCCTTTTTGACTCTGCGCCAGTGATTCCACTATTATTAGTTATTAGTAAACAATAATAGAAGAATTTCTTCATATTAATAGAGATAGGGGACATAATTCACATGGATATAGTAAATCTCGCCTGGGCTGCTTTAATGGTAGTCTTTACATTTTCTCTTTCACTCGTAGTATGGGGAAGAAGTGGACTCTAGAAGTACTACTAATTGAGTTGAGGAACAAAACTGTATCAATTGTTTTATAGATCATTCTGCAAAGACATTTTAATTTAACTATTTAATTTTAATTCAATTTATAAATAAAAATATCTTCATTTCTAAATTCTATTAGATTCTAGTGAAGTAATGTATTCTATGAATAAGGAATAAGCCCATACTATTTGTTTTTCCTTGATTGATTTGATTCTTTCGATGGATACCGATTGAAAATAATAAGAAATCTAGGGAATTAGAAGCGTAAAAGTTGCCTTTCGATTATTTCAGATCGATTGGAATCAACCAAGACAAATCAAATAGATGAAGCAAAGAAATATAATTGGCACGCTATGTACATTCCATATAGATAATTGATATCTACATATATGAAGATACATATTATAGTATTATAGGTTGATCTATATTAAGCCCATATCTTTATTCTATATTAAACCTATACCTTTAATCTTTATACAGTACAACTTTATACAATAACAATAATAGATAGTATGGTAGAAAGATTCATATATTTCTTTCTACCATACTAGACTTATACTTATACTATCGGATCTCATAGAATACCACTGATTCTAGTCCGCTCATTTCATTTAAAACGTGAAATTTGAATACTTTTCATTTTTTTTTCTTCAATCATTGATAAGAAGTCAAGTTTCATTCAAATTAATCATTTTGACTGACTGTTTTTACGTATATTATAAGTAAAAAGGCAGTAGGAACTAAAATGAACAGTGCAGTAGCAATAAATGCAAGAATATTTACTTCCATAATCTCATCGTTTTGTTTTTCTTTACTTCGCAATAAATAATTCGGGATTTAATCCCATAGAGATGATAAATCTTTCGCCTGTAAATTCAATGAGATGAATTCCATCTCGATGATATTGAATCGGATCAATATCATGAATAACAATATCTGGGCTATCAAATCGATTCATCGTCGAGAATTGAATAGTATAACATAGTAAGATCTTTTATCCATACCGAATCAAAAATTGGATTCCTGATCCAATCAATAATTTCTTTACTTTTATTTATCGTTCTTTTCCATTCTTTCTTTTCTATAACCTCCCGCCTTCCTTGTACAATCATCTCTCATCTAATCGCCTTTACACTTATATTCATTACAAACAAACCCAAACAAACAATAGAAGTGAATTGAATCGGCAGAGGCCCGTAAAAAAAAAAGATTATTTATTCCTTCGCTAAGAGAGGCGGAATCTTTGTTTGATCTTTATTTTAATAATATCCTCTTTCCTTGAATTAGTAATGGGACGCATATAATATATCAAAAGTTCAATGTGCAATGAGATAGATTGTTTCAAATTCAAATTAGTAATTGAGGTTACACACAATCGGAGCTAAAAAGACGATATTTTAAAAGAAGAGACTTTTAAGTATTCTATCAAAGTAACTATGTTAAATTCCATTTGTACGATACAAAATAGAATTTTGGTATGGGCTCCCAGAGAACATATGGTACTCTATTCCATATTCCATTAAACGGATCGGGAGTAATCGAAAAAGCTAGACCCAGTACGGTATCCCTTGGAATCCTGAATAGGATGCTACCCATAATTGTACTAATCCACATATGTCTCTTTCCCAGGTACTAAAAAATGGAAATTCCCATATTTGTTTGAAGGATACGAATTCGGAATGAAATTCTGCTATTTGTCCCCTCTTTCAAAGAAAATGGAGAGATGAATTGATGTATTTTTTTATTGGATTTGGGTCTGTCGGGACTGACGGGGCTCGAACCCGCAGCTTCCGCCTTGACAGGGCGGTGCTCTGACCAATTGAACTACAATCCCAGGGAAATAAAGGGAAATAAAGCAAAGCGTACAGCATACATATTCTTATGATTTCATTCAAACCAAACCCTTTCTATTTAGATTAGAGTCGCCGTGTTGTAAAGTTGTAAGAGAGACGCAAGTGATATATTGATATCCACAAGGATATGCACTTTAGTGAGAGCGGCACGGATTACTAATAATCCTTTCAGTAGTTCAAAATTGATCGATAATCAATTTTTCAATGAATCTAGATCATTAGCAAGATCAGAATTTGTAGGAAAAAAAAAATAGAGCAAATAAATAGCGGGTAGGGAAAGGATATATCAGAAAATGTGACTTTTTTATTCTTCCGTATCAGGCATTTCTGGAGAACAAATTATTTCATGGCGGATCCGCGAATTATTGGGCCGAGCTGGATTTGAACCAGCGTAGACATATTGCCAACGAATTTACAGTCCGTCCCCATTAACCGCTCGGGCATCGACCCAGGAAGAATTCATTCCAGGCTTATTGCTTATTGATAATCCATGATCAACTTCCTTTCGTAATACCCTACCCCCAGGGGAAGTCGAATCCCCGCTGCCTCCTTGAAAGAGAGATGTCCTGAACCACTAGACGATGGGGGCCTATTTGCCTGACCGCCAGCATACTATGCTCATAGTATGAACAGTTTTTTGAA